AGTACCGACGTCGATCATGTACCCGAATATACGTATGGTAATGTTCATCTATTACCAAAAACAAGTCATTTATGGATATTAGCAGGAGGTACGCGCGCATCCAGTATAGTGTCTTTTTCGCTCCACAAGGATCAAGATCAAATGAATGTTCTTTCTTTTTCTGTCGAAGACAGATATATCTCTGAATTCTCAATGACTACTGATCGAGTAAGACATAAATTGTTGGATACTTCTAGTAAAAAAGATAGGGAAATTTTTGACTATTCAATATCTGATCGAATTATATCCAATAGTCATTGGAATTTTATATATCCTTGTATTCTCCAAAAGAATTCTTCTTTTTTGGCGAAAAGGCGAAGAAATAGATTTATCATCCCATTAGAATATGATCAAGAACGAGAGAAAGAACTAATACCCGGTTTTGGTATTTCGATTGAAATACCCATAAATGGTATTTTATGTAGAAATACTATTTTTGCTTTTTTTGATGATCCACAATACATAAGAAGCAATTCAGGAATTACTAAATATGGTACTGCGGAGGTAGATTCAATCGTAAAAAAAGAGGATTTGATTGAGTATCGAGGAGCAAAAGAATTTAGTCTGAAATACCAAATAAAAGTAGATCGGTTTTTTTTCATTCCCGAAGAAGTACATATTTTACCTGGATCCTCATCCATAATGGTCCGTAACAACAGTATGATTAGAGTAGATACACTACTTGCTTTAAATACAAGAAGCCGAATAGGCGGATTAGTCCGAGTGGAGACAAAAAAAAAAAGTATTGAACTTAAAATCTTCTCTGGAGATATTTATTTTCCTGGAGAGACAGATAAGATATCCCGGCACAGTGGCATTTTGATACCACCAGGAACGGGAAAAAAATATTATAAGGATAAGGAAAAATGGAAAAATTGGATCTATGTCCAACGGATCACACCTATCAAGAAAAAATATTTTGTTTCAGTTCGGCCTGTAGTCACATATGAAATATCGGGCGGGATAAATTTAGCAACACTTTTCCCTCAGGATCTCTTGCAGGAAAAGGATAATGTCCAACTTAGAGTTGTTAATTATATCCTTTATGGATATGGCAAGTCAATTCGAGGAATTTCTCACACAAGTATTCAATTAGTTCGGACTTGTTTAGTATTAAATTTGTACAAAAAACAAAATGGTTCGGTCCATGCTTCCTTTGTTGAGGTAAGAGCAAATGCTCTAATTCGTGATTTCATCAGAATTGAGTTAGCCAAGTCCGCTATTTCGTATAGTGAAAAAAGGTATGATACGGCGGGTTCAGGATTGATTCCAAATAAGGAATTAGATCGCACCAATATTAATCCTTTTCATTCCAAATGGAAGATTCAATCACTTGCCAAACATCAAGGAACTGTTGGTACGTTGTTGAGTCGAAATAAGGAATGCCAATCTTTGATGATTTTATCATCATCCAATTGTTTTCAAATTGGTCTATTCAAAGGTTTGAAATATAACAATGGTACAAAAGAATTGAATCCCATAATTCAAATTAGAGATTTGTTGGGTCCCCTGGGTACTATTGTACCTAAAATAGCGAATTTTTATTCATCTTATAATTTATTAACTCATAATCGGATCTTGTTAAATAAATATTTGCTACTTACCAATTTGAAACAGACTTTCCGAGTACTTCAAGTATTTAACTACTGTTTAATGGATGAAAATAGTAGGGTTTATAATCCGGATCCATACCGTAATATCATTTTGAATCCATTCCATTTGAATTGGTGTTTTCTCCATCACGATTCTTGTGAGGAGACACCTACAATAATTCGCCTTGGACAATTTCTTTGTGAAAATATATGTTTATTCAAATACGGGCCACACATAAAAAAATCCGGGCAAATTGTAATTGTTCATGTTGATTTTTTAGTTATAAGATCCTCTAAGCCCTATTTGGCTACTCCGGGAGCAACTGTTCATGGCCAGTATGGCAAAATACTTTATGAAGGAGAGCCATTAGTTACATTTATATATGAAAAATCGAGATCCGGTGACATAACGCAGGGTCTTCCAAAAGTGGAACAAGTCTTAGAAGTGCGTTCGATTGAATCAATATCGATGAACCTCGAAAAGAGAGTTGAAAGTTGGAATAAACGTATACCAAGAATTCTTGGAATCCCCTGGGGATTCTTGGTTGGAGCTGAGCTAACCACCATCCAAAGTCATATCTCTTTAGTTAATAAAATCCAAAAGGTTTATCGATCTCAGGGGGTACAGATCCATAATAGACATATAGAGATTATTGTACGTCAAATAACATCAAAAGTGTTGGTTTCAGAAGACGGAATGTCTAATGTTTTTTTACCTGGAGAATTAATCGGATTCTTGCGGGCGGAACGAGCGGGGCGTGCTTTGGGCGAAGCGATCAGTTATCGGGCAATCTTATTGGGAATAACGAGAACATCTCTGAATACTCAAAGTTTCATATCTGAAGCGAGTTTTCAAGAAACCGCTCGAGTTTTAGCAAAAGCTGCTTTACGAGGTCGTATTGATTGGTTAAAAGGCCTAAAAGAAAACGTTGTTCTGGGGGGGATTATCCCCGTTGGTACCGGATTCAAAAAATTAGTGCACCATTCAAGGCAAGGCAAAAACATTGATTTGGAAATAAAAAGAAAGAATCTATTTGAGTCAGAAATGAGAGATATTTTATTATACCATAGAGAATTTTTTTGTTCTTGTGCCCAAAACAATTTTCACGAGAGATCAGAACAATTATTTATGCGATTTAATGATTCCTAAGAAAAAAGAATGAATCTCTTCTTTTTTCTTTAACTATCTGGAACTGTCTGTCCGATTATTGATTTAATAATCGATAAGTAATTAAAGGAAATTCACGGTTTGGACCGTGTATCTACGTTCAATCCGCAGTATAAAGTTCCGTCGGAACAATTATTATTTATTTTAAGGTACCTTGTCTCTTTGTAAAAAAAGGAAGTGTGGGGAAAAATGACAAAAAGATATTGGAACATCAATTTGGAAGAGATGATGGAGGCGGGAGTTCATTTTGGTCATGGTACTAGGAAATGGAATCCTAGAATGGCCCCTTACATTTCTGCTAAACGTAAAGGTATTCATATTACAAATCTTATGATAACTGCTCGTTTTTTATCAGAAGCCTGTGATTTAGTTTTTGATGCAGCAAGTGGGGGAAAAAACTTTTTAATCGTCGGTACAAAAAATAAAGCAGCGGGTTCAGTAGCATCAGCAGCAATAGGGGCTCGGTGTCATTATGTTAATAAAAAATGGCTCGGTGGTATGTCAACGAATTGGTACACTACGGAAACGAGACTTCATAAGTTCAGGGACTTAAGAGCAGAACAAAAGATGGGGAAATTCAATCGTCTCCCCAAAAGAGATGCAGCAATGTTCAAGAGAAAATTATCTACCTTGCAAACATATCTGGGTGGGATCAAATATATGACGGGGTTGCCTGATATTGTAATCATTCTTGATCAACAAGAAGAATATACGGCTCTTCGAGAATGTGTCATTTTGGGGATTCCGACCATTTGTTTAATCGATACAAATTGTGATCCGGATCTCGCAGATATTTCGATTCCGGCCAACGACGATGCTATAGCTTCAATCCGATTTATTCTTAACAAATTAGTATTCGCAATCTGCGAGGGTCGTTCTAGCTATATGAGAAATCGTTGATTATGATTAAGAATAATAAGATTCATTAATTATTTGGAAACTCGATCGATTTATTGGATCGGTTACTATTCTTTTCTTTCATTTTTAAAAGAGATAAAGATCAAAATTTATGGGTATATTGATATTATGCCCTGTGATTTATCGGTATCCCAAATATTAAATATAGGATTAATGATTAAAGTAGGTGAGTTGATAAAGAGATGGTTGAATCAAAATAATTTATTTTTTAAGTTCGATTTCTGTTAGAGGACAATATGAACGTTATACCATGTTCCATTAAAACACTCAAGGGGTTATACGATATATCAGGTGTAGAGGTAGGCCAACATTTATATTGGCAAATAGGGGGTTTACAAATCCATGCCCAGGTACTTATCACTTCTTGGGTCGTAATTGCTATCTTATTAGGTTCGGTCGTCATAGCTGTACGGAATCCACAAACCATTCCGACCGACGGTCAGAATTTCTTCGAATATGTCCTTGAATTTATTCGAGACTTGAGCAAAACTCAGATTGGAGAAGAATATGGTCCTTGGGTTCCCTTTATAGGAACTATGTTCCTATTTATTTTTGTTTCTAACTGGTCAGGTGCTCTTTTACCATGGAAAATCATACAGTTACCTCACGGGGAGTTAGCTGCACCTACGAATGATATAAATACTACTGTTGCTTTAGCTTTACCCACGTCAGTGGCATATTTTTATGCAGGTCTTACAAAAAAAGGATTGGGTTATTTCGGGAAATACATTCAACCAACTCCAATACTTTTACCAATTAACATCCTAGAAGATTTTACAAAACCTTTATCTCTTAGTTTTCGACTTTTCGGAAATATATTGGCTGATGAATTAGTAGTTGTTGTTCTTGTTTCTTTAGTACCTTCAGTAGTTCCTATACCTGTTATGTTTCTTGGATTATTTACAAGCGGTATTCAAGCTCTTATTTTTGCAACTTTAGCCGCGGCTTATATAGGCGAATCCATGGAGGGTCATCATTGACTCGCTTTTGAAATAGTCTTTGTTTAAGCTTATCCTAATTCATGCATGGTTAGTTCAAAAGAATCACTTAGTTATGGAACATAATAGATACCAAATACATATCTATGACCTAGCTAGTGTCGTAGGAGTAAAAGGATAGTGCGGAATTGTCAAAAGGGGGATCAAACTAGATATATGTAATGTCTATAAGTCCAGTTCCTGCGTATGTTTCGAAGAATTAAAATTCTTTTAGAGTCCGATTCAATAGAAATATAAAATACGGGTGGTTTACGTTATGGAAGAAACAAATGTATATGTGATATTAGCTATTCACTAGTTATTATAGGGTATACCTAATCCCTACGAATATACATATAATTAATGTATAATTAATATACACATAGAAGATTCATATTATATTTTTTCCTAGTATATTGTTTTTTCCAGCCCACCCCATTTAGATGGATACCCATATCCCATATAAGTCCTTCTTTTTTGTCTGTGATTGTGAATTGAATGAAAAACGGATGAACTCGCAGATAGAGAAGAGTAAAAAATGAAGAATTGAAAGAGAGGATGGTTTGAAACAAAAAGATGCAATAACTAGAACCATACGCATATGATTAAAAAAAATTCCATCATGAGTAGAAACTCAAAGAAAAACGAGATATCTTAGTTACTTCGATCCCATAGATCTTAGTGATAAAAAGTAAGTAATAATTCATTGGTTAAAAATGGGTTGATTGTGTCATTAACCATTTCTTTTTTTTTTTTACGAGGAACTCACTATGAATCCAATAATTTCTGCCGCTTCCGTTATTGCTGCTGGATTGGCCGTAGGGCTTGCTTCTATTGGACCTGGGGTTGGTCAAGGTACTGCTGCAGGCCAAGCTGTAGAAGGTATTGCGAGACAACCAGAAGCAGAGGGTAAAATACGAGGTACTTTATTGCTTAGTCTAGCTTTTATGGAAGCTTTAACTATTTACGGATTGGTTGTTGCATTAGCGCTTTTATTTGCGAATCCTTTTGTTTAATTTCATCCTAGAAATGTGAAAAAAGTACGTATTTTTTTATTATTAACTCAGACTTGCCGTTTGTTTCCTCGAATTAGATCAACACTTTACTCCTACAATTCAATTACTTATTTGTTGAGACAATGCCCCCGACTTATTTGAGGATGAGCAATTAGCGGATCCGCCCGCTTTCTTCCTTCCCGCTCTTAGTTAGTACAATTAAAACTTTTTTTAGCAGGCGTTTTGACAAATTAGATATTTCGCAATTGACGCGATACCTAGGACCTAACCTAATAACTTTTTATTGTAAACTAAAAAAAAATTAAATTTCTCAAATTCAATTAATGTATTCAATTTATTCCCATAAAGAAAAGAAAATTTTTAAAATGAATAAAAATGAATTGATCAAAGAAGGGCGAGCGAGGTGATACAAAAAGAACTCTGTTCTTTGTTAGTCTTATCTATAAGAAAGAGGAGAGCATATGAAAAATGTAACCGATTTTTTTGTTTCTTTTGTCTATTGGCCATCCGCCGGGAGTTTCAGATTTAATACTGATATTTTAGCAACAAATACAATAAATCTAACTGTAGTGCTTGGCGTATTGATTTTTTTTGGAAAGGGAGTGTGTACGAGTTGTATATTTCAAAAATATAGGTTGGATCCAACCAGCCGCACTTTATTTATGTTACTTTACCTTTTCTAGTATAGGAAAAATAGTAAAGAAAGGTGCACTATCTCGACGAATTACTTCTGAATAAATTCATAAATCATATGTAAGAACCACAGCATTTCGTGACTCATTGGTAAATCCACTTTGATTCTCTATCAACCAATAATGTGAGACCGTTGACATGGTTAAAGCTAAACTGTTTGAAGTCCAGGCATAACACGGTACTCTTTCTACCACTACGTTAGTACCAAAATAAAACGGTTTCAAAATAATAGTCAGTAATTCATCTGATATAGAACACTCATATTGATAAAATTATTTGAAACCATTTACTAGAGAATGGGCGCTTTGCCCTTTTTTATTCAATGCCGAAGCGACGACCTATGTATAAAAGGGGGAATTTTTGGATTTATTTGAAGACTTGAAGAAAAGGGGAAATAAAATCTATATAAATAGAAATTAAATAAAAAACAAATAAAGAAACAACTTTGCTGACAATTATAGATAGATTTTTTGTCTGGTCAGAAGAGCCCTCCTAATATTCTGGTCTTATATCAGTTTCAATATCTTTGAATATGAGCAGAAAAGAGAGGGCAGGCTCATTACATTAAATGATATGGGAATGTCCATAAAATAAATAATTGAGCGTGAGAGCCAAATGAATTGAAAGATTCATGTTTGGTTCGGGAAGAGATCATGGAAATTTTGAAATGAATAGTAAGATAATCTACTTTCATTAAATGATTTATTAGATAATCGAAAACAGAGGATCTTGAATACTATTCAAAATTCGGAAGAATTACGTAAAGGGTCCATTGAGCAGCTTGAAAGAGCCCGGGCTCGATTACGAAAGGCGGAAATTGAAGCAGATGAGTATCGAAGGAATGGATATTCCGAGATAGAACTCGAAAAAGTAAATTTAATTAATGCCACTTGTGATAGTTTGGAACGATTAGAAACTTTCAAAAATGAAACCCTTAATTTTGAACAACAAAGATCGATTAATCAGGTCCGGCAACAAGTTTTCCAACAAGCCTTACAAGGGGCTCTAGGAACTCTAAATAGTTGTTTGAATAATGAGTTACATTTCCGTACGATCCGTGCAAATATTGGCACCCTTGGGGCCATGGAAGAAATAAC